TCTAATGCTTATATTGACTTGTACTTCATTCTTGTACATAGGAAATGAGACTCAATGTTTTACTGCAAATTTCGAAGCCGTTTCTTTCACTCATATAACTATCTGGTTTAGTTCATCAACCCTCGAATGATGAATCAAAAATGAAAATAGATATTCAACTCATGACACTTCCGTCCTAGAAAGAAAAGAGATAGGGGGGATTTTGTGTCTTAACGAATCACACGTAGAGATATTGATAACACACATAGGGTTAAGGGTATTTCATAACTAATTGATTGAGCAGCAGCTCGTAGACCACCTAAAAAGGAATATTTATTATTTGAGCCATATCCTGACATAAGAAGGCCGACGGGGGCAATACTTGAAATAGCAATCCATAAAAAAACACCGATCCTGAGATCGGATAGAACAAGGTGATAACCAAAAGGAATTACTAAATAACTTAGTAAAATTGATATGACTGCTATGGATGGTCCGATACTGAATAAACGAGTATCTCCTCTAGATGGAATAAGATTCTCTTTGAAAAGTAATTTTGTACCATCTGCTAGAGCTTGAAGAATTCCCAAAGGTCCGGCGTATTCAGGGCCAATACGTTGTTGTATCCCTGCAGATATTTCTCTTTCTAACCAAACAATTACTAGTACACCTATTGTGATTCCTAATGCAGGAGTCAAAATAGGGACAAGCATCCATATGATCCCATAGAGCTCTTTTAAGAATTCCAATCTCGAAAAAGAATTGATAGCTTGTACTTCTGTTGTATCAATTATCATTTTAACGATCAACTTCTCCCATAATGATATCTATACTACCTAGTATCGTCATAATATCGGCCAATTTCATTCTTTTAACTAACTGAGGAAGAATTTGCAAATTGATAAAACCGGGTGGGCGAATTTTCCATCGCCAAGGAAAAACACTCTTATCTCCTATCAGAAAAATGCCCAATTCTCCTTTTGGCGCTTCGACTCTGACATAAAGTTCTTGCTTCGACAATTCAAAAGTCGGAGAAGGCTTTTTACTAATGAATCGATAGTCAAAATCATTCCATCCGGGATCCCTTACTCTATCAAAGCGTCGGATTTCTAAATTCTCATAGGGCCCCCCCGGAATTCCTTCTAGAGCCTGTTGAATAATTTTGATAGATTCTGTCATTTCACCGATTCGTACTAAATAACGAGCTAATGAATCTCCCTCTTTTTGCCATTGGACTTCCCAAGCGAATTCGTCGTAACACTCATAATGATCAACTTTACGAAGATCCCATTGTATTCCAGAAGCTCGTAGCATTGGGCCCGACAAACCCCAATTTATTGCTTCCTCTTCGCCAATAATGCCGACTCCTTCAACCCGTTCTAAAAAAATAGGATTCCGTGTAATAAGCTTTTGATATTCAGAAATCGCTGTTAAAAAATAATCGCAAAAATCCAAACATTTATCTATCCAGCCATGAGGTAAATCAGCAGCGACTCCTCCGATACGAAAATAATTATGCATCATTCGCATACCGGTGGCAGCTTCGAATAGGTCATATATCAATTCTCTTTCGCGAAAAATATAGAAGAAGGGGGTCTGTGCGCCAATATCTGCCATAAAAGGGCCAAGCCATAACAAATGCGAAGCTATACGACTTAACTCCAACATAATGACTCTGATATAGCTGGCCCTTTTAGGTACTTGAATATTGCCTAACTGTTCTGGTGCATTTACAGTTATTGCTTCTGTGAACATAGTAGCTAAATAATCCCAACGTGTTACATAAGGCAAATATTGTATAATTGTTCGGTTTTCTGCAATTTTTTCCATCCCTCTGTGTAAATAACCCAATATTGGTTCACAGTCAATAACATCTTCACCATCTAGAGTAACAATGAGTCGAAGAACACCATGCATTGATGGGTGGTGAGGTCCCATATTGACTATCATGAGGTCTTTTCTTGTAGCTGGTACAGTCATAGGTTTTTTCCTGATTCATTCTTCCATGAATTGCTGAAAGCGAAAAGAAGTTCATCAAAATTTAAGACAATCAAAGGCAAAATGACTCTTCAAATTAACGAGTTTTTTTCTCCAACTGGTCGAGTAATTCTTTGAATTCTTTATAATGTACTCGAGTTTTTTTTTTCTCCAACTGGTCGAGTAATTCTTTGAATTCTTTATAATGTACTCGAGTTTTTTTTGACAAATAAGCCAGCAGCCGTTGACGTTTTCCCAGAATTTTCTGCAGACCTCTCTCAGATAAATAGTCTTTTTTGTGCAATTGCAAATGTGAAGTAAGTCTCTGTATCTTATTGGTGAAACTGACTATTTGAAATTCAACAGACCCTCTGTTTTCTTTGTTTTCCTCTTGCGAAATAATTGAAATGAATGAATTTTTGACCATAAAAGAATTTTTCCCTCCCCTTTTGACAGATATGAATTTTATTGATCCGTAAGAATAATGCCAGAAATTTGAATGTAGTATACACAACAATCGGAATTTCTGGCATTATTTTGACTGAGTTTCTCAATTAAGCAATTTTGAATTTGATTCGGATAGTGATTCAAAAGGATGGTACATTTTTACACTCACCAAAGCGAATAGTTTTTTAGTACGAAGATTCTGTTGATTTATTTCTAGATCTAATTAATTTGGCATTAACTTAGTATCACAGTATCCTATGATGGAAGACAGGGCAAATGTGCATCTGGTTGCTTGCATATAACATATATGGTACAGAATAGATAGGAAAAATGTACCATCACCGAATTTTGAATCGTGGATACATATAGATCCTTAACATACTGAAACGGCTCCCATTATTGGTATCAAACCAATAGCGATTCATACAAGCTAAATCTTCTAATCGAAAATTAGGCCAAAGAAAGAACTTGAGTTTAATTAATTCATTTTTCTCTCTATCAAGGTGTTTACTTTCATCCAAAAATTGACCCCAGCTTTTTATGTTGTTCTCCTTGCAAAATACTGGATTTCTATCCACACCATTCCTATTCTTGAAATTGAAATTTAAAGAATTGAGAATTCTCAATTCTCTACGCCGTCTAGACGATAAAATCATTTCAGGAACAAGCAAATCAAAATGATCCTTATCAACATCTTTTTGTTTTCCGTATCTTTGATTAGTTTGTTGCTTACTCTTATGAACTAATGAAATACGTATGGCTTGATACATAAGAAATTCTTCCAGATCTTTTATAGAGGAAGTTAATAGGGGTTGGAACATCATAAGCAAACCCCATTCCGTCCAGCTAAACGCAGTAGCATCCTCCGAAAAATGCTGTATCAATGCTTTTAGCGGCAGATCTCCCGTTTGTAAATAGGTTAAACACCTTCGTTTTTTTTGTAAAGGCTCTTTTGTCTTAAGCACCAGCGGCAGATTGCTCAGCCCATCGAGCATCTCGGAGTGATTTTTATCCGACATGTGCAGGCTATAACCCAAAGGCTTCGAAACAAGTTGCTCGAAATTGACTAGCCTCGACGAGTCACTCCGGTATTGTGTGTTTTTTTTACTGAACTCTTTTTCATAATCTTCTCTAATAACTTCTTGGATGTCTTCGATGTTTTGACTAACATTTGCTTTTCCTTTCGTTTCTTTTCCTTGACTAACATTTGCTTTTCCTTTCGTTTCTTTTCCTTGACTAACATTTGCTTTTCCTTGACTCAGATTTTCTTCTTCTTTCGTTTCTTTTCCTTGACTAACATTTGCTTCTTCTTTCGTTTCTTTTCCTTGACTAACATTTGCTTTTCCTTGACTCAGATTTTCTTCTTCTTTCGTTTCTTTTCCTTGACTAACATTTGCTTTTCCTTTCGTTTCTTTTCCTTGACTAACATTTGCTTTTCCTTTCGTTTCTTTTCCTTGACTAACATTTGCTTTTCCTTGACTCAGATTTTCTTCTTCTTCTTCTTCTTCTTCTTCTTCTTCTTTTACTTTGAAATTTAAAAGAAGTAACTTCGTAGGTCTAAGCCACGGTTGGTGTTGATATTTATTCTTACGTACCATAAATTCTGGGAAGAACCAATCTTCCTGATTCGAATCTTCCTCATTCGAATTCGCTCTGGGTGCCTTTAAGATTTCTTCATTCATTCCCATCCAATTAAAAAAGCTTTTTTTGTGTTCTTTGATTTCTGGATCCTTTTCGATTTCGAGATCCAAGAGCATTTTTGGAAGGATCCGATAAATAAGACCTCTAAGCTTAGTCTTATTTCTTTCAAAATTTTCATCCTCAATTATTAGCCGCTGCATTCTTTCAGAATTCTCAGTCTCAATTCTTTTCGAAGTCTTAGTCTCAATATGGTTAGGGTCGATCTTTTTCCCGGCCTCCAAATTGAAATTGACTAGATCAAAATCGACTAGATATTTGTGGAAAATCGTCCAATCAAAGTCCAGATATTTTCTTTCAGGTTGTTTCTTTCGCATTTTTTTCAGAGACATATAAACCTTGTCTCGATACTTGTCTATACAACTCTTGTCTAGATAAACCTCGTTTAGATAATTCGTGCGATACTCAATGTCCCTAAAAGACACGCCTGTAAGAGGCTTCTTGAAAGGAATCTTGTCTAGATAATAGTATATCAACTTCTTGTATTCTATATAAGGCTTGAAAAGTATTTGGTCGTAGAACTTTATTTCATAATAGTCTAGACGATCTATTAAATAGTCTGGCAACCTGCGAGCATCCCGTAAATAATAATAATACTTCTCATAATCCCTGTCTATATAAGTGTTGTCTAGAGAAAGGTATAGATAAGTACTTTCTTGATAAAGCCTGTCTAGAAAGTTCTTTTCTAGTATAGAATTAGAATCCTTGAAATAAGTCTTGAAAAAAATCTCCTCTGGTATATCAAATAAGTCGATCTCTTGGCTCTTATTTACTGGTAATGGCAATTTCGAAATAGAGGAGTCCTTCTTAGTTTCAGAAGAAATGTATTTATATGCTAAAAGATCATATTTATAGTTTTTCTGAAACTTAGTTTTTTGATTTCTTACTAATGAATATACTTCAGAATCATCTTGTTTTTTTAATGGGTCTTTTGAATCTCCTTTATTTAAATCGTTATTTTGAGGCGTATGGCGTCGGTTGAGTGCGCCTATTCGCTCCCAATGAACCTTAGATAAATTGTATTGAGACTGACCTCTTAACCAGTTTTTCCATGGATTCGTTCCAAAATTTCGAAGTTTCTTATGCTTTAATTCGGAATGAAATATTCCCTGTCTTTCAAAAGAATCCTTTATTTCAGTCTTAAGAAAAAAAGACGTTCCGCGATATTGAAGAACAGATCTTAACGTATCACTAACTGGGGTTTGTGATAATTTGTAAAATACATATGCTTGTGACAGGGAAGATAAATTTGGCAAGGAAGCAAATTTCGGAACAATCTGGGATTTCCGCTTATTTATATTTTTTATAGTCGAACTAAAGGTAATTCTTTTTTGATTTGTTTCAGTATTGGAAATGTCTTTCTCAAAAAATTTTTTTGTGAAATTGATTCTAGGAATCTTAATTATACATAGAAAGATATCTAGGTATATTTTGTATATTTTTTCAATGCAAATTTTTTGAAAATAATTCCATTTACTTATTAATCGAACATTTCTTCTTTTGAAAATTTTCCAAATATTTTTTACATTAGTATTTTGCTTTTTGTTGTTAGGACTATTATTTAGTCCTGGAGTTAATTTTTTTTTTTCTTTTGTAATTCTTTCTATTTGATTTTTGATTGTGCTTGTTCTATTAATCAGATTTTGTATTTCTTCTTCTGAATTTGTAGAAGCTATAGATCGAATTTGACTAAATGATTCATTAATTATCTCATTGCTGATTATAGAATCTTTTTCTTTTTGAGTTTCACTCGATTCATCTACTCCTATCTCTTTCAATCTTGTATTTTTTTTTTTTTTCCAAATTATGCTTTGTAGCCTTTCTTGAAGCCGTTTTATGCGTTCTTGAAGCCGTTTTATGCGTTCTTGAAGCCGTTTTATGCGTTCTTTTAGGTTTCCTAGAACGCGAAAAAAATCTTGCTTTCTTTTTGGGTCGAAAACGATTCTTATAAGTCGAAGGGCGCTCGCTTTCAATTTGTCTCCTATTAAGCTTTTCCATTTTTGGTTTATTTCTTTCCAAATGGGCCCCACAAAAATAGAAAGGGAAGGGTCGGGCCGGATATTACCCCAAGGATGGTCAGTTAGTCCCCAGAAAGGCCTTAGAAAAACAGAATCGGGGCTTTGTCTATCATCCGCTGTGTGCCAAGGTTTCAACTCTAAAGGCCATAAAATTTTGATCTGAAAACCGAATTCCCACCACTCCGCCGGCAAGTTCTTGATGGATATTTCGCCTATAGTCAAACCGTCATCGCTGCATAAAAGATGAGTCTCGTTTTCCCAGTCCTCTCTATCCTCATCCCACTCGGGCTCCTGCAAAAATAAGATACGACCAATATTTTTAGCTATTATCGCTAAAGGCAATGCAATATATTTTCGCAAATAGGAGTGAGAAATTAATATGATACCTCTGATTCCTAGCCCATAATAAAGCTCATCCCATGCATCCGTTCCCTCCATCCTATACCGCTCTTCTCGCACGTCTAGTTTTTTTTTTCGTTTTTTGTTCAATTTTGTCCCTTCTTTCAATGCTTTGCTTTTTTTTTCGTCTATCTTCCTTTTTGTCTTCCTTTTTGTCTTCCTTTTTGTCTTCCTTTTTGTCTTCCTTTTTGTCTTCCTTTTTGTCTTCCTTTTTGTCTTCCTTTTTGTCTGTTCTTTCTTAGGTCCCTTAAGAGTGAAAAGGTCCCCTTTTTTGATTCCAAACCTATGGATCAAATTTTTCATTTTCAAAACAAGGGGTCTAAATGACCTAAAAGAACGAGACAGTCTACTTTTTGTGAAGCCCAAAAAAAGAGGGGAATGCGGAAACATTTCAAACTTTCTTCGAATAATTCCGCTTTTACGCTTTAGGGTGGTCGCAACACCTTTGACATGATCCAACCACCAAAATTGGTTGCGCGCCGCTCTCAAGGTGACCCGCCACTCGTCCATAACAGGCTGGGCGTTCCCATCGATAGCGACGGCGTAGCTGCCAGCGTGAGAATGAGTAAGGCTTTTCTCAAAGGCAATACTATAAGGGTCTCCCCCACTCTTGATGAAATTCCTCACAACCTTCCTATTAATCGCTTTAGCAATCTCCGCATCAATATCCTGCTTCTTTGCGTCAAGTTCTTTGATCAATGCCCTTTCAGAATCCTCAGGCAAAATAATGTCATATTTGTGTCGGTTTGATATAATATCATAGCACTCATCATCGTTATCCTTATTCCGGTCGACCACAAAGGGTACACCCCACTCGAAAAAAAGCTGGCGGAGTAATATGTATCCCCAGCGAAAGACGGGTTTTCCGATGTGCTTTTGTCCCGCCTGTTGTCCCATTTTATAAGTCTTTTTTTTCTTTAGCTTTTTTCGTTTTTGCTGGTTCCAATCAATGCTTCCCTCCCCTTTTTCCGAAGGCTTAGAAAAAAATTTTGCCAAAGGATTATAAGCGAATTTTCCTTCTGCTCTTAGTTTTTGTGTTTTACTTTTTAGTATCGCGAACATTCTCTCTTCATATTCTGGGGACTCGTACATGCAACCTGGCAAAAGGGTCTCATGAATTTGATTTAGAGCAAGGATTTGCTGAAGTTGAGATTCTGTAGGTTCATCGTCGATTCTTTCACGAGATTGCATTGCATTTTTTTTTCTTCGACGAGATTGCATGGCATTTTTTTTTCTTCGACGAGATTGCATTGTTTCAGATTTAATTGCATTGTAGACTTTGTCATGAAATTCACGCAATTGAAGAAGTGCCCTTTTTACCTTTAGACGTGCTGCTTCGCGTCGACGTTCCTCTTCTTCTTCTTTCTTCTTTTTTTCTTCTTCCTTTTTCTCCTCTTCTTTGCTTTTCGGTGCCTTTTCTTCGCTTTTCTTCTTTTCTTCTTCTTTCTCCTCTTCTTTGCTTTTCGGTGCCTTTTCTTCGCTTTTCTTCTTTTCTTCTTCTTTCTCCTCTTCTTTGCTTTTCGGTGCCTTTTCTTCGCTTTTCTTCTTTTCTTCTTCTTTCTCCTCTTCTTTGCTTTTCGGTGCCTTTTCTTCTTCTTCTTTCTTCTTTTTTGCTTCTTCTTTCTTCTTTTTTGCTTCTTCTTTCTTCTTTTTTGCTTCTTCTTTCTTCTTTTTTGCTTCTTCTTTTTTCTTCTTTTTTGCTTCTTTCTTCTTTTTTTCTTCTTCTTTGGGATCCGCCATTCGTTTGGGCAACTTTTTGCTTATTCCACGAGAGGGCCCATTCAACAAAGGATCATACCTTTTTGGTAGGCAGAGGCAGGTTTCGTTCATTTTCTCAATACAAACCCGAGTCCTTTTGTCGAGTATATCTAGAAAAAGAAATCCCGTGTCTAGAGCCTGAATTCTCTTTATAAACTCGTTATTTAAGTTGTTTTGTCTTTGTTTGTTCTTATCAAGCCAATCTTTGTCTAGTTTATCAAAGGAGAGTCTTTCTACTGTGGACGAAGATATCATCCCTTTCGTCAGTTCCTTAAAACTAGAAAAACTAGGAGGATCTGTAAAAGATATTCTTGTTTTTCCATCACTTCGGCATGTATCAAAAAAATATTGTGAAGCTTCCTTTCTTACAGCCGCAAAAAAGTGTTCATTTCCTATGTATCGTCCTGGACGAGTCCATGCAAACGTAGAAAAATCCTCGGCGAAACCGCCGTCCATCCCTCGGTAGCTTTTTTGATCTTTTTTTTCATACAGATCCGATCCCCAAGCCTTGTTACGAAATTTTTTTTTGACTAGCACTTTTTTTCGTACAATCTCCTCGTTCTTTTCCTCGTCCGCGTCCCTTTTCTTTTTCTTTTCCTCGTCCTCGTCCTTGTCCTTCCAGAAAGTCGCAGCGTCTCGGATTTGGTTGACTTCCCAAAATGGTATCAGTTTTGGGGCTTGGGCCAATGTCAGTGGATGCGGAAAAATGAAAACAGGTATTCTGCCTAAATAGTAGGCACAGGTAACAAATAAGAAAATATTCACGAACCGACCCGTGTTTCTCCTCAAGTTTATTAACAGCAAGTACTGAATTTCTGACACAATCCACTGAAAGGTTCGCATAAGGAATTCAAATTCTTCCCCAAGGGACCTAACAAGGTACTGATAAATCTTCTTTTTGTATTTATTTAATTCTGACTTCATGTACTTATTGAATTCTGACACACGGTACTGAAAATATGAAAAACGGACCTGAAATTTTGCTCCAAGGTACTTATAAGTGTACTTATCCAATGCTGACACCAGTTCCTTCTTAGAGCTACTCAAAAGATAGATCCGTATCCAGTCGAATAATCTTTTCGTGAATAAAAGGAAACAAATCTGACCAATTAACCAACCAATAAAACTACTTGTTACAAATAACATCTTGTTGTTGCATCGAAACATATAAACGTTGACTAATCTGGCTAACGTTGAGGGTAAAAGGATCTGGTTGGCTAATTGAAAAATGAAAGTATTCAGGAAAATGAGGAAATTGCTTCTGGTAAAGGTAGTGATAGTATAGTCCCAATTGTCGATTGTGAAATAAAGAAAAAGATAAGGTAGAAATAGTGCAGTTACTGTATGAGGTGCCCACAATAGTAGATGCAAAGTCCTATTATAGATCGCCATGAACCTCACGAGCTGGCCCATAATAAAACCAGTTATTGCTGCTGCCTTCTGCTCGGGTTCTTCAACGAAAAGGAAGAGATAAGCGGGTCTTATCGAGAATGTAGTTAGAAATCCATAATAGAGTCCGACCCCAACGACCGAATTGGTTATCTTCATACACAAACTGACGAACGATTGAAATAGCATGATCAGGACCTCCTTTGGTTGATTTGATTTTTGATTATTGATTTAAGTTTCTATAGAAATCTGTATTCCAATAGACAATAAAAGTTGTAGCTCTTTTTGTTTAGATATTGAATTCGATCTATGGAATTCTTTTTAGATATTTTCTT